GAGTAAAAATAGGGACAAGCATCCATATGATCTCATATACCTCTTTTAAGGATTCCAATCTAAAAAAAGAATTGATAGCTTGTACTTCTGTTGTATCTATTATCATTTTAACGATCAACTTCTCCCATAATGATATCTATGCTACCTAGTATTGTCATAATATCAGCCAATTTCATTCTTTTAACTAATTGAGGAAGGATTTGCAAATTGATAAAACCCGGTGGTCGGATTTTCCATCTCCAAGGAAAAACACCCTTATCTCCTATCAGAAAAATTCCTAATTCTCCTTTTGGGGCTTCGACTCTCACATAAAGTTCTTGTTTTGACAATTCAAAAGTAGGAGAAGGTTTTTTACTGATAAATCGATAGTCAAAATCATTCCATTCGGGATCCCATACTTTATCAAAGCGCCGGATTTCTAAATTCTCATAGGGCCCCCCCGGAATTCCTTCTAAAGCCTGTTGAATAATTTTTATTGATTCTGTCATTTCACCGATTCGTACTAAATAACGAGCTAATGAATCCCCTTCCTTTTGCCATTGAACTCCCCAATCAAATTCATCGTAAGACTCATAATGATCAATCTTTCGAAGATCCCATTGTATTCCGGAAGCTCGTAGCATTGGTCCCGATAAACCCCAATTAATTGCTTCCTCTCCGCCAATAATGCCTACTCCCTCAACTCGCTCTAAAAAAATAGGATTCCGTGTAATAAGCCTTTGATATTCAGTAACTCTTGTTAAAAAATAATCACAAAAATCCAAACATTTATCTACCCAGCCATAAGGTAAATCAGCAGCGACTCCTCCAATACGAAAATAATTATGCATCATTCGCATACCGGTAGCAGCTTCGAATAGGTCATATATCAATTCTCTTTCTCTAAAAATATAGAAGAAGGGGGTCTGTGCGCCAATATCTGCCATAAAAGGGCCAAGCCATAACAAATGCGAAGCTATACGACTTAACTCTAACATAATGACTCTGATATAGCTGGCCCTTTTAGGCACTTGAATATTGCCTAACTGCTCTGGTGCATTTACAGTTATTGCTTCAGTGAACATAGTAGCTAAATAATCCCAACGTGTTACATACGGTAAATATTGTATAATTGTTCGGTTTTCCGCAATTTTTTCCATTCCTCTATGTAAATAACCCAATATCGGTTCACAGTCAATAACATCTTCACCATCTAGAGTAACAATGAGTCGAAGAACACCGTGCATTGATGGGTGCTGAGGGCCCATATTGACTATCATAAGGTCATTTCGTGTAGCTGGTGCAGTCATAAGTTCTTCCCGATTCATTCTTCCATGAATTGCTGAAAGCGAAAAGAGGTTCATCAAAATTTAAGCGAAAATTCAAAACGACTCTTCAAATTAATGATTTTTTGTTTCTCGAATCTCCAACTGTCCGATTAATTCTTTATAACGTACTCTATTTTTTTTTGACAAATAGGCGAGCAGCCGTTGACGTTTTCCTAGAATTTTACGTAGACCTCTCTGAGATAAATAGTCTTTTTTGTGCAATTCCAAATGTGAAGTAAGTCTCCGTATCCTATTGGTGAAACTCACTACTTGAAATTCAACAGACCCCTTGTTGTCTTCGTTTTCCTCTTTCAAAATAATTGCACTGAATGGATTTTTTATCATAAAAAAGCTCCTTCTACCCTTTAATTTACATATAAAATATTTTATTTGATCAGTAATAATAATATTAGTCATTTTAATGTAGTAATTAGTATACACAAGAATTTTAATTTTAGTTGGACAGGGATAAAAAAGTAGATGATACGTTTTTACACTTACAACGTCAAATAATTTAGACCGAAAATTCGGAATATTCCCTATATTCGTTTATTTTATAGATTTTATCCAAACAAATTGATACGTCATTGACTTAGTATTAAATAAAAAAGATCTAATATTAAACTGGGACGTAAGACAGGGCATATGTGCATCTGTTTGCTTTTCTATATGGTACAGAATATATATGAAAAATGTACCATCAACCAATTTTTAATTGTGGATATATTCTTAACAAACTAAAACGGCTTCCATTATTGGTATTAAACCAATATCTATTCATACAAGCTAAGTCTTCTAATCGATAATTAGGCCAAAGAAATAACTTTAATTTAATTAATTCATTTTTATCTCTATCAAGATGCTTTTTTTGATCCAAAAAAGGATTCCTGTTTTTTATGTTCTTTTTGTTACAAAATACTCGATTTTTAGCCACACTATTTATATTCTTTGAGTTGAAAGAAATTAGAATTCTCAATTCTCTACGACGTCTAGATGATAAAATCTTTTCAGGAACGATAAAATCATAATGTTTTTTGTCTCTCTTTCGAATTATTATTTGATATCTTGGGATAGATTCATCCAATTTATTTTTATTGATATATCTTTGTTCTCGATATCTTTGAGGAGTTTGGTACTTACTTTTATGAACCAACGATATACTTACGGTTTGATATATAATAAAGTATCCGTCGTTTTTTACAGACAAACGAATGGGATCGATAAAAAATATCCCCTTTTTATTCAATTCTATAGGAGTCAATTTTTTTCGAATCACCATTATATCCAGATTTATTTCTTTCCTTTGAATAGACGATATAGTAGTATCTCTTGGATTTATCAGTCCAAGCAAGTAACAATATATCTTGATATTATTGATCATTCTTTCAGTTAAATTCGGAATTAAACCATCGTCTATTATCCATTGAAAAAGCAAATAGTGTTTCCGTAAGAAAATTATTTCTGGTCTCATCTTATTTCGGATCTTATATTGTTTTTTCATTTTATCTTGGTTTTGTGAATATGATCCAAGGCCTCTTCGGCCCGCGGGTTCTTTTTCTTCTTGATTTCGATTCATTAATTCAGAATATCTTTTGTCATTCGATGGTCTAAAAAAATGGAATTTTTTCTTTTCATTGATGTTTTTCTTTTTATTTAAATTTAAAAGAAGTAATTTGCTTGGTATAATCCATGGTTTTATTTTGTATACATTATAAAGTGGCACAAATTCTGGGAAGAACGGAAGTTTCAGATTTGTCGATATTGAGTTTAGGATTTCTTCATTCATTTCCATCCAATCAAAAAATAGTTTCTTGTCATTGATTGGATTTATTTCTAAATTTTGATGAATCATCAGATAAAAAATATCGTTTTTATCCATTTTCTCAATTTTTTGGTAATTCTTACTTCCAAGCTTAGTATTTATATTACTGCTATAATCCGTTTTGGTCCAGGCCTCAATATCTATTTTTTGTCTTAGAAAAAAATTTAGAATTGTCCAATCAAAATATTTTCTATCTGGATTTTTTTGCATATACATAATATCGACCTTTTCTAGATAATGGTTGATAGGAATTTCCTCCAGGCTTTCAAATAAATTTTGTTTATAATTGTTGTAATTAAAAGTAATTTTTTGGTTGTTATTTAATTCTAATGGTGATCCAGAAATAATATATGAGGACTTCTTAATTTCAGAATTAATAGATTTATATGATAAAAGATTATATATATAGTATTTTGGAAAATTATATTTTTGGTTTGGTAATGGATATACTTTAAAATCCTTTTGTTTTTTGTGATAAAGTAATCGATCTTTTTCATACGAATTCCATTTTGTTAAATCTTTATTTTGGGTAATACCACCTTCATTTATTGTAGTTCGCCATTTTTGTGGTATTAATTCAAACCATCTAATCTGAGATAAATTGTATTGATAATGACCTCTTAACCAGTTTTTCCATTGATTCGTTTCAGAACTTGAAAGTTTTGTATGTCTTAATTCGTAATGAAATATTCCTTGTGTGACAAAATAATTTTTTATTGCAGTCTTAAGAAAAACGGGAGTTACATGATACTCAAAAATAGATCTTAACTTATACAAATTAATAACTTGGGTTTGTGATAATTTGTAAAATACATATGCTTGTGATAAAGAGGATAAGTCAAAAAAAAGATGTGAATTCCTCTTACTATTCTTAATATTGTAAAGTTCACTTTTTAGAGTCGAAATAAAGTTAATTTCTTTTTTGTTTTTTTTATTTTTTATTTCTTGGTTTGTTTTATTATTGTAAATGTATTTATCAAAACAAAAATTTCTTGATTCAAGAACTAGTTGTGTAGGAATTCTGACAATATGAATGATACATAGAAAGATATCGATGTATATTCTTTTAATGAAAATTTTTATAAACAAATATAATTTATAGATTAATCGATTTCTTCTTTTTTTTTTTTTTAATATTTTCCAAAAATTTTTTGGTGATTTTTCTTTTACATTATAACTATAACTTGTTTTGTTAGGACTACTTCTTTTCTTGGCGTTGCTGTTTTTTTCTTTTGTAAGACTCTTTGTTTTCTTTCTGATTGTGCTTGTTCTATCAGCCAGATTTTTAATTTTTTTTTCTCTCAGTGAATAATTTGTATTATCTGTAGATTTAATTTTTCTAAACGAGTCGTGAATTATCTGATTCCTTATTATAGAATCTTTTTTTTGTTTAGTTTCGCCGGATTCGTACACCTTTCTCAATATAAATAATCGAGTTGGATGGACTTTTAAGAGTTCTTTTTTTATTTTGTTTATAAACAGAAATAAAACGTTTTTGATAACCACCCCTTTTGGTTCTTTTGAATCTTGTAGAAAATTTTTTGTTCTTTCTTTTAAAACGTTTAGAACTCGAAAATGATTATTTTTCGTTTTTCTAATTTTTTTTTTAAGTTCTTTAAAAATAGGCTTAAAAAAGGAAGTTTTGGGGGGGACAGGACCAAAGGGAAGGGTGATTTGCGTTCCCCAAGCCGTTAAAAAAGAAAACTTTTGTTGTTCTTTCTTTAGATCTTTATAAGAAGAAAAATAGGGACGAAATTTGGATCTGTGCCAAGGTTTCAAATAAAAAGGAAATACTATTTTTATCTGAATACCGTCTTTAAACCAATTTCTGGGAAGTTCGAGTTCTGATACTTGAACACCGTTATAGGTAC